AACAGGGAAGGTTTATTGAGTTCAATAAATAGTTAATTAAATTGTTGTAATTTATTGTGTTAATTTCACTGCTATTTTTTATAGAAACTGGGAAGAAATCGCTTTTTTTTTATATTTATATGTTCATTAGCTTGATTTATACATAAATTAAATTTTTGATAGTAACTTTTGAATTTTATAGAAAAGTTTTATTCTAGCTGAAAAATTTATTATAAATATATTTTACATGTAAATTATTGTAAGAATTAATAATTAATTCTTAAAGGTTAATTATAAATTTAATTCACAGTATTTAATTTTAATTTTTTAAATAAATTTAGAATTAGTAATATTTAAAAGTATTGGTTAATATCGTGCCAGCTACCGCGGTTATACGAAAAATGCAAATAAATTATTTTAGTAAATAGTTAGTTTTTTTAATTTAAAATTAAATAATAAATTATTAGGTGAAATTTTAATTTATTAAAATTTTTATATAATTATATGAAACTATGAAATTTAAATATTAAACTAGGATTAGATACCCTATTATTTTAAATGTAAATAAAATTACTAAAGTAGTAATAGATATAATCTTGAAACTTAAAGAATTTGGCGGTGTTTTAGTCTATTCAGAGGAACCTGTTCCGTAATCGATAATCCACGTTTTACCTTACTTAATTTAGTAATCAATATGTATACCGTCGTCATTAGAATGTCCTAAAAGGGGAAAAATTTTCTTAATATAAAAATATATTTGATGTCAGATCAAGGTGCAGTTTATAGTTAAGTGGAAATGGGTTACAATAATAAAATTTATATGAATTATAAAATGAAATTTTTATATGAAAGTGGATTTGATAGTAAATAAATAAATTAAATTTTATTGATTTTAGCTCTAAAACATGCACACATCGCCCGTCGCTCTCGTTAATTAAAATGAGATAAGTCGTAACATAGTAGATGTACCGGAAGGTGTATCTAGAAAGACAAATTGGAGCTTGAAAAGTTAAGCATTTCATTTACATTGAAAAGTTATCGTGCAATTCGATTTAATTTGATAATAAAAAATTATTAATTTTATTTGATTTAAAAAAAATATTTAATAAAATCAATTTTATTAATAAAAATTTTAGTATTGGATATAGAAAAAATAATTTAAATTATAGTTAATTAGTATTGTAAAAGAAAATTGAAATATTTGAAAATAAATTAATTTAAAAGTAAATTTTAAATATTGTACCTTGTGTATCAGGGTTTATTAATTAAAATATAAAAATGTTATATTTCCCGATTTTAAGAGAGCTAATAATATATTTTAGTTTACGTCTTATAGTAATTAAAAATATGTTATTTGAAATGAAACGTTATTCGTTCTTAATAATATCTGGTTTTTTAAGAAATAAATTTAATTTAGATAATAGAAAATATTTATTTATTTATTAAAAATAAATAGTTTTTATTATTAATATTTTAAGGGATAAGCTTTAAAATATTTCCTATAATTATTATAATAATTTAAAAATTATAGGCTTAGAAATAGTCATTAATTTAAAAAATGTTATAATTTATTTTAAATTAAAAATAATTTTTATTAATTTAGGTTTTTTATTAAAATATATTTTAAAATAAAAATAAAATAATAATAATGATAAAATTAGTATAAATAAATTGTAAGATTTTAATTAATTTATCAGGTTAAATTAAGGAACTCGGCAAATAAACGCTCGCCTGTTTAACAAAAACATGTCTTTTTGAAAATAATTTAAAGTCTAATCTGCCCACTGATATTTTAAAGGGCCGCGGTATCTTGACCGTGCAAAGGTAGCATAATAATTAGTCTTTTAATTGAAGGCTAGAATGAATGATTGAACGAGGTGTTGACTGTCTCAATTTAAATGAAATTATAATTTAACTTTTAAGTTAAAAGGCTTAAATTTAATTAAAGGACGAGAAGACCCTATAGAGCTTTATATTTATATAATAGTTTATTTATAGAAATTTTTAAATTTTATTAAAATAAATATTTTGTTGGGGTGACAGGAAGATTAATTAAACTCTTTTTATTTTATAACAAAAATTATTGAATTATTGATCCAGTTTTACTGATTATAAGACTAAGTTACCTTAGGGATAACAGCGTAATTTTTTTTGAGAGTTCTTATCGACAAAAAAGATTGCGACCTCGATGTTGGATTAAGGGTTATTTTTGGGTGTAGAAGTTCAAAGTTTAGGTCTGTTCGACCTTTAAATCCTTACATGATCTGAGTTCAGACCGGCGTAAGCCAGGTCGGTTTCTATCCTTAATAATAAATAAATATTTTAGTACGAAAGGACCAAATATTAAGAATAATTTCTTTTAAAATGATTATTAATAATTTATATTACTTTGGCAGATTAGTGCTATGAATTTAGAATTCATTTATGTAATTTTTTTTTACAAGTAATACTTGATAACAATAGATTTTATTATTCCTTTAGTAGGCAGTTTATTATTAATTATTTGTGTTTTAGTAGGAGTTGCTTTTTTAACTTTATTAGAACGAAAAGTTTTAGGATATATTCAAATTCGAAAAGGACCTAATAAAGTTGGATTTATAGGAATTCCTCAACCTTTTTGTGATGCTATTAAATTATTTACAAAAGAACAAACATATCCTGTTTTATCAAATTATGTAAGATATTATTTTTCACCTATTTTTAGTTTATTTTTATCTTTAACTGTTTGATTAATTATACCCTATTTTACAAATTTATATTCTTTTAATTTAGGTTTATTATTTTTTTTATGTTGTACAAGTTTAGGTGTTTATACTGTTATAATTGCTGGTTGATCTTCGAATTCTAATTATGCTTTATTAGGTGGATTACGAGCGGTAGCTCAAACTATTTCTTATGAAGTAAGTTTAGCTTTAATTTTGTTATCTTTTGTTTTTTTAATTAGTAATTATAATTTATTAATTTTTTATAACTATCAAAATTATATTTGATTTATTATTATTACTTTTCCTTTAGCTTTATCTTGATTTGCTTCTTGTTTAGCTGAGACTAATCGAACTCCTTTTGATTTTGCTGAAGGGGAATCTGAATTAGTTTCTGGGTTTAATGTAGAATATAGAAGAGGAGGTTTTGCTTTAATTTTTTTAGCTGAGTATGCTAGTATTTTATTTATAAGAATATTATTTAGTGTAATTTTTTTAGGATGTGATTTAATATCTTTTATATTTTTTATTAAATTAACTTTTTTATCTTTTTTATTTATTTGAGTACGGGGAACTTTACCCCGATTTCGGTATGATAAATTAATATATTTGGCCTGAAAGAGATTTTTACCTTTAGCTTTAAATTATTTAATTTTTTTTTTAGGTTTAATAATTTTATTAATTTATTTATATTAATGAAATATTTTTAGTAAAGTCAATAGAAAAATTATATTTCTATCTTATGTTTTCAAAACATATGCTTATTCAAGCTCATCAACTAATTTAATAAGTTATCTCAAAATTTTCTTATTAAAGGGTTAATTAAGTAATATAAAAAATATAAGATTGTTAAAATTTGTCCTGTAATTACATAAGGTTCTTCTACTGGACGAGCCCCAATTCAAGTTAATAAAATTACAATAATTAATATTGATCAAAATAAAATTTGATTTAAAGGATAGAATTGAATTCCTTGAAATTTTCTTAAATGAGTAAAAGGTAAAATTATTAAAATAGCAATTGATAATACTAAAGCAATTACCCCTCCAAATTTATTAGGAATTGATCGTAAAATTGCATAAGCAAATAAGAAGTATCATTCAGGTTGAATATGAACTGGAGTAACCAAAGGGTTAGCTGGAGTAAAATTATCAGGATCTCCTAATAAATACGGATTTAAAAGTGTTAAAATTGTTAATAATATTAATAAAATAAAAAATCCTGTTAAATCTTTAAAAGTATAGTAAGGATGAAAAGGAATTTTATCCAGGTTTCTGTTTAATCCTAATGGGTTATTTGATCCTGTTTGATGTAAAAATAATAAATGAATTATTGTTATTGCAGCTACAATAAAAGGTAATAAAAAATGAAATGTAAAAAATCGTGTTAATGTAGCATTATCTACTGCAAATCCTCCTCATAATCATTGTACTAGTTCTGTACCTAAATAAGGAATTGCCGATAATAAATTAGTAATAACTGTGGCCCCTCAAAATGATATTTGACCTCAAGGTAAAACATATCCTATAAAAGCTGTTCCTATTACTAAAAATAATAAAATAACTCCTACTATTCAAGTAGGGGTAAATAAAAATGAATTATAATATATTCCTCGTCCAACGTGTAAATATAAGCAAATAAAAAAAAAAGAAGCTCCGTTTGCATGTAAAGTTCGTAATAGTCAACCATAATTAACATCTCGACAAATATGAGTAATTCTATCAAAAGCTAAATCAATATGAGCAGTATAATGCATTGCTAAAAATAATCCTGTAATAATTTGAATAATTAAACATAATCCTAATAATGATCCAAAATTTCATCAAGTAGAAATATTTGATGGGGCTGGTAAATCAACTAAAGCATTATTTGCAATTTTAAATAAGGGGTGATTTGATCGAATAGGTTTATTCATTAGTTTTTTTGTCGGAGAGGACCGTAAAAAATATTTGTGATTTTAACTACTACAATTAATGTTAAAAATAAATAATTAATTAATACAATAGTTATAAATCTTGTGGGAAAATTGTAAAGTTTAGTTAAATTTAAAGAGTTTTCATTTATATTTAAAAATGAAATTTTAGTTAAATTTTCTATATCGAAATTTATAAAGTTAAAAATTCATAAGTTTTGATCAATAAAAAAAAATATAATAATTCTAATTATAACAATAAAAATAATTAAAAAGGTTAGTTTAGAAGAAAAATTGAATATTTCATTTGAAGCTAATCTTGTTATATAAATAAATAAAATTAATATACCCCCTAAAAATACTAAAAATAAAATATACGAAAATCAAAAAGTTTTTGTAATTAATCCATTAATTATACAAATTAATAGAGTTTGAATTAATAATACTAATCCTATTGCTAAAGGGTGGTTTATTTGTGTAAAAATAAAACTAAAAATTACTCTAAGGGATAAAAATAAAAATTGAAAGATATCAGAGAATAGTTTAAATAAAATATTAGTTTTGGGGATTAATGATAAAGAAGATTCTTTTTCTCTGAAGCCTTAGAAAAATAAATTTTATTTTTGGCTTACAAGACCAATGTTTTTTTGTAAACTACTAAGACTAATGATAATATACATTTTAGTATCTATTATTATATTTGTAAGAGGTATTTTAGTTTTTTCTTCAAAACGAAAGCATTTATTAGTTACTTTATTAAGATTAGAATTTATTGTTTTAAGTTTATTTTTTATTATATTTATATTTTTAAATTTATATAATTATGAAACTTATTTTTCAATAATATTTTTAGTTTTTAGAGTTTGTGAGGGGGCTTTAGGTTTATCTATTTTAGTTTCAATAATTCGTACTCATGGAAATGATTTTTTTCAATCGTTTAGTGTTTTACAATGTTAAAATTTTTTATTACTTTGTTATTTATAATCCCTATTTGTTTTTTAAAGAATAGCTATTGAATGGTTCAAAATATTTTATTTATTATTACTTTTATATTTATGAGATTTGGGTTTTATTTGTCTTATTGTGGGAATTTAAGATATTTTATAGGTTGTGATATATTATCTTACGGTTTAATTTTATTGAGATTTTGAATTTGTACTTTAATATTTACGGCTAGAGAATCAATTAATAAAAATAATTTTTATAAAAATTATTTTAGTTTAATAATTTTATTATTATTAATTTTACTTTATTGTACTTTTAGAAGTTTTAATTTATTTATATTTTATTTATTTTTTGAAGGTAGTTTAATTCCAACTTTATTTTTGATTATTGGGTGGGGGTATCAACCAGAACGTTTACAAGCGGGGGTTTATTTACTTTTTTACACTTTATTAGCTTCGTTACCTTTATTATTAGGTCTTTTTTATATTTATAAAAGAAGAGGTTCTTTTAATATTTTTATATTAAATAATTTAAATTATATAAATTTTTTAATGTATTTATGTATAATTATAGCATTTTTAGTTAAAATGCCTATATTTTTAGTTCATTTATGGTTACCTAAGGCTCATGTAGAAGCTCCAGTTGCAGGATCAATAATTTTAGCTGGGGTATTATTAAAATTAGGAGGTTATGGTTTATTACGTATTTTTATATGTTTATCTATTTTAGGATTAAAATTTAATTTTATTTGAATTGGATTAAGTTTGTGTGGGGGAGTTCTAGTTAGTTTAATTTGTTTACGTCAAACTGATTTAAAGGCATTAATTGCTTATTCTTCTGTAGCTCATATAGGAATTGTATTAGGAGGTTTAATAACAATAAATTATTGAGGGTTTTGTGGTTCATATAGTTTAATAATTGCTCATGGGTTGTGTTCATCTGGTTTGTTTTGTCTTGCAAATATTTCTTATGAACGATTGGGTAGACGAAGTTTATTAATTAATAAGGGTTTAATAAATTTTATACCTAGAATAACTTTATGATGATTTTTATTAAGTTCATCTAATATAGCTGCACCTCCTTCATTAAATTTATTAGGAGAAATTAGACTATTAAATAGAATTATTTCTTGATCTTGGGTTTCTATAATTTCTTTAATATTATTATCTTTTTTTAGAGCCGCTTATACTTTATATTTATTTTCTTATAGTCAGCATGGAAAATTTTATTCTGGTTTGTATTCTTGTTCAATAGGTTATTCTCGTGAATATTTATTATTATTTTTACATTGATTTCCTTTAAATTTATTAATTTTAAAAAGAGAATCTTGTATACTTTGATTATACTTAAATAGTTTATTATAAAACATTGATTTGTGATATCAAAAATATGAATTATCATTTTAGGTCGTGATAAAAATTTTATCTATTTGTTTAATTAGTTTTATTATATTATTTATTATCAGTATAATTTGTTTTTTTAGAGGAATTTATTTTTTATTGAGCAATTTAGTTTATTTTATTGAATGAGAATTATTAAGTTTAAACTCTTCTTCAATTGTAATAACTTTTTTATTTGATTGAATATCTTTATTATTTATAAGATTTGTTTTGTTTATTTCTTCTTTAGTTATTTTTTACAGTAAAGAATATATAAGAGAAGATATTAATATTAATCGTTTTATTTTATTAGTATTAATATTTGTTTTATCTATAATGTTATTAATTATTAGACCTAATTTAATTAGAATTTTATTAGGTTGAGATGGGTTAGGTTTAGTTTCTTATTGTTTAGTTATTTATTATCAAAATGTAAAATCATATAATGCAGGGATATTAACAGCATTATCTAATCGAATTGGGGATGTAATACTTTTATTAGCCATTGCTTGAATATTAAATTTTGGAAGTTGAAATTATATTTTTTATTTAGAATGTATAAAAAATAATTTTGAAATAATATTAATTGGTCTTTTAGTGATAGTAGCTGCTATAACGAAAAGTGCTCAGATTCCTTTTTCTTCTTGATTACCCGCCGCTATAGCAGCCCCAACTCCAGTTTCAGCTTTAGTTCATTCTTCTACTTTAGTTACTGCAGGAGTTTATTTATTAATTCGTTTTAATATTTTATTAGTTGATACTTATTTAGGAAAGTTTTTACTTTTAGTGTCCGGTTTAACAATATTTATGGCTGGATTAGGAGCAAATTTTGAATTTGATTTAAAAAAAATTATTGCTTTATCTACTTTAAGTCAATTAGGGTTAATAATAAGAATTTTATCTATAGGATATGCAAAATTAGCTTTTTTTCATTTATTAACTCATGCTTTATTCAAAGCTTTATTATTTATATGTGCTGGGGCTGTTATTCATAATATAAAGGATTCTCAAGATATTCGAAATATAGGAAATTTAGTTAGTCAAATACCTTTAACTTCAAGCTGTTTTAATATTGCTAATTTAGCTTTATGTGGGATACCTTTTTTAGCTGGGTTTTATTCAAAAGATTTAATTTTGGAAATTGTATGTTTATCAAATTTAAATATATTTAGTTTTTTTTTATATTTTTTTAGAACTGGGTTAACAGTTTGTTATTCTTTTCGTTTAGTTTATTATTCAATAAATGGGGATTTTAATAGAAGAAGTTTGCACCCATTGAATGATGAGGGGTGAGTAATACTTCGAGGTATATTAGGATTATTAATTATAGCAATTTTAGGGGGAAGAATTATAAGTTGATTGATTTTTCCTTACCCAAGAATAATTTGTTTACCTTTTTATTTGAAATTATTAGCTTTATTTGTGAGAATATTAGGAGGTTGAATTGGGTATGAAATTTCTAAATTTTCTTTATCATGAACAATAAAGTCATTAAATTTATATACATCAAGAATTTTTATAGGATCAATATGAAATATACCAATTATTTCAACAATTATACTTAATTATTATCCTTTAAAATTAGGACAAGTAACTATTAAAAGTGGGGATCAGGGTTGAAGTGAATATTTTGGAGGTCAAAAAATTTATTTAAATCTTAAATCAAATTCTATTTTTAATCAATTTTTACAAAATAATGATTTAAAAATTTATTTAATTAGATTTGTTTTTTGAATTATTATTTTAATCTTTTTATTTATTTATTCAAATAGCTTATATTTAGAGCATAACACTGAAGATGTTAATGAGATTTTTTTGTAATCTTTGAATATCTATAAAGATATAAAATCTTATTTTTACAGTGAAAATGTAAGGTTTTAATTAAACTATATAAATAGAAATATTAATGGAATTAAACCACTAAAGAAAAAAGTTAGCAGCTTCTTCTTGAACTTCATATTTCCTTAATTGGAATTAAAAATTCAATATTATCATTAACAGTGATATGCCTCTTTTTTTGGCTTCAATTAAAGAATAAGGATAATAATTATCTAAGATTAGGTCGAAACTAATTGCAATATATCGCTTCTCTATTCATACTAAAAAATATTCATTTAAGACAGATTGATCTAATCAATACCTTTTGAATGCAAATCAAATGTTATATTTAACTACGGTCCTATTAATTAGCTCATTCTAATGCTCCTTGATTTCATTCATGATATAATCCAATTAATAAAATAATTAAAAAAAATAATCCAACTAAACTTCATATTGTAATATTTGAAAATGAAAAAATTATAATTATAGGCAATAAAAGTGCAATTTCTACATCAAAAATTAAGAAAATAACAGCAATTAAAAAAAATCGTAAAGAAAATGGTAAACGAGCTGAACTTTTAGGGTCAAATCCACATTCAAATGGAGATCTTTTTTCTCGGTCAATAATTGTTTTTTTAGATAAAATTGAAGCTAAAATTATTACGACTGTAGATAAAGAAATTAGTGCTATTGTTATAAAAAAGATAATAATAATTACTTATACTAAATTATATTTAGTCCTTATGATTGGAAGTCATATATACTTTTATACTATATAAGTATCTACCTCATCAATAAATAGAGATATATAAAAATAATCAAACAACATCAACAAAATGTCAATATCAAGCAGCGGCTTCAAAACCAAAATGATGATTATTAGAAAAATGATAATATATATGTCGAATTAAACAAACTAATAAAAAAGTTGTTCCAATAATTACATGTAATCCATGGAATCCTGTTGCTATAAAAAATGTTGATCCGTAAACTGAATCTGAAATTGTAAAAGATGCTTCAACATATTCATAACCTTGAAGAATAGAAAAATAGATTCCTAAAATTACAGTTAATAATAATCCTTGAAAAGCTTGTGAATGATTTCCTTCTATTAAACCATGATGGGCTCATGTTACAGTTATACCAGAAGATAATAAAATAGCAGTATTTAAAAGAGGAATTTGAAATGGATTAAAAGCGTAAATTCCAATAGGAGGTCAAATAGCTCCAAGTTCAATTGCTGGGGATAATCTTCTGTGAAAAAAAGCTCAAAAAAATGAAATAAAAAAAAATACTTCTGAAATAATAAATAAAATTATTCCTCATCGTAATCCTAAAGTTACTACTAATGTATGAAGACCTTGAAAAGTTCCTTCTCGAGAGATATCTCGTCATCATTGATATATTGTTAATAAAGTAATAATTAATCCTAAAAATAATAAATCAGGGTTAAATTGATGAAATCATTTAACTATTCCTGAAACTGTAATTATAGCTCCTAAAGCTCCTGTTAGAGGTCAAGGACTATAATCTACTAAATGAAAAGGGTGATTTGCATGAGTTGACATTAGTTAACTTCTCTAGAATATAAAGTTCTTAATACTGCAAATACATAAGATTGAATAATAGCTACAGCACATTCAAGAACTAATAAAGCAATTTGAGCAATAATTAATAATGATAAGATTGAATAAGATAAAGAAGGGCCTGTATTTCCTAATAAAGTTAGTAATAAATGGCCTGCAATTATATTAGCAGCTAATCGAACAGCTAAAGTTCCAGGGCGAATTACATTTCTAATAGTTTCAATGCAGACTATAAAAGGTATTAAAACGGCAGGTGTTCCTTGGGGCACTAAATGAGCAAATATGTGTTGAGTATGGTTAATTCAACCGTAAATTATAAAACTTAATCATAATGGTAAAGCTAATGATAAAGTTAAAGTTAAATGACTTGAACTTGTAAAAATATATGGAAATAAACCTAAAAAATTATTAAATAAAATAATAGAAAATAAAGAAATAAATATAAATGAACTTCCTACATGTCCTGTTGGGCCAAGTAAAGTTTTAAATTCATTATGAAGGGTAATTATAATATTGTTTCAGATTAAGTTATAACGAGATGGAATTAATCAGTATAAAGAAGGAATTATTAAAAGTCCTAAAAAAGTTCTTATTCAATTTAAAGATAAGTTTAAAATATTTGTTGATGGATCAAAAACAGAAAATAAATTAGTTATCATTTTCAATTTAAAGATAAAGAAGAAATTTTATTAATTTCTTTAATATTAGTAGATTTAGGGGTATAAGAATAATAATTTATTACATTAAATAATAACAAAGTTATTGAAAATACAATAAATAAACTTAATCAATTAATTGGGGCTATTTGTGGAATTAAAGAATATTAGATTATAACTAATAATTTTAGCTTGACATACTAATGTTAATTTAACTAATTCTTTCATTAGAAGTAGATGCTAGCCTACTATTGAGTGGTTTAAGAGACCAATACTTGCTTTCAGTCATCTAATGAAGCAGCTCTTATTGCTGAAATTCATTTAATAAAAGTTTTTGTAGTAACTCTTTCAATAACAATAGGCATAAATCTATGATTAGCACCACAAATTTCAGAACATTGACCAAAAAATAGTCCTGGTCGATTAATTAAGAAACTAGTTTGATTTAACCGACCTGGTGTTGCATCTACCTTTACTCCTAATGCAGGAATAGTTCATGAATGAAGAACATCTGCAGCTGATACTAATATACGAATTTGAGTATTTATCGGTAAAACAGCTCGATTATCTACATCTAATAATCGAAATCCATCAGTATCTAATTCATTTGATGGGATTATATATGAATCAAATTCTAACGCAATAAAATCAGAATATTCATAACTTCAATATCATTGATGTCCAATAGTTTTTAATGTAATAGCTGGATCTCTTACTTCATCCAATAAATATAATAATCGTAAAGAAGGTAAAGCAATAAAAATTAATGTAATAGCAGGAAGAATAGTTCAAATTACTTCAATTCCTTGTCTTTCTAATAAATATCGATTTGTATATGTATTAAAAAATAATGATCTTATTATATATCCTACTAAAACTGTAATTATAATAACAATTAATATTGTGTGATCATGAAAAAATGTTAATTGTTCTATTAAAGGAGATGCTCTATTTTGTAAACCTAAATTTCTTCATGTTGACATTAATTTCTAATAAAAGAAAAATCTTTATATATAGAGCTTAAATCTATTGCACTAATCTGCCATATTAGAAATTAGATAGTATAGGTAATTCAGAATAACTATGTTCAGCAGGAGGTATATTTTGATATCATTCAATAGAAGTTGATAAATTAATAGGATAAAGAATTGATCGGTTAGTAATTATACTTTCTCAAATAATAAATAAAAATATTAAAACTCCAATAAAAGAAATAATTCTACCAATTGATGAAATAATATTTCAAGTTGTATATGCATCTGGATAGTCTGAATATCGTCGAGGTATTCCAGCTAATCCTAAAAAATGTTGGGGAAAGAAAGTTAAATTTACTCCAATAAATATAATTAAAAATTGAATTTTTAATCATTGTGGATTTATAGCTAATCCTGTGAAAAGAGGATACCAGTGAATAAAACCTGCTATAATAGCGAATACTGCCCCTATGGATAAAACATAATGAAAATGGGCTACTACGTAATAAGTATCATGAAGAATAATATCAAGTGATGAATTAGCTAAAATTACTCCCGTTAATCCTCCAACTGTAAATAAGAATACAAATCCTAGAGCTCACAATAAAGAGGGTCTATATGTAAATTGTGATCCGTGTAATGTTGCTAATCAACTAAAAATCTTAATTCCTGTTGGAACTGCAATAATTATTGTTGCTGAAGTAAAATAAGCTCGTGTATCTACGTCTATTCCTACTGTAAATATATGATGAGCTCAAACAACAAATCCTAATAAACCAATTGCTAATATTGCATAAATTATTCCTAAAGTTCCAAATGTTTCCTTTTTACCAGATTCTTGAGAAATAATATGAGAAATTATTCCAAATCCAGGAAGAATTAAAATATAAACTTCTGGGTGTCCGAAAAATCAAAATAAATGTTGGTATAGAATTGGGTCTCCCCCTCCTGCAGGGTCGAAAAATGAAGTATTAAGATTTCGATCCGTTAAAAGTATTGTAATAGCTCCTGCTAAAACAGGTAGTGATAGTAATAAAAGTAAAGCAGTAATTGCCACTGATCACACAAATAATGGTATTCGATCTAATGTTATTCCTGTAGATCGTATATTAATTACTGTTGTAATAAAATTTACTGCTCCTAAAATAGAAGAAATTCCAGCTAAATGAAGAGAAAAAATTGCTAAATCAACTGAAGCTCCTGCATGAGCAATAGTTGAAGATAGGGGAGGGTACACTGTTCAACCAGTCCCAGCTCCATTTTCAACTAAAGAGCTAGTGAGTAATAAAGTTAAAGATGGAGGTAAAAGTCAAAATCTTATATTATTTATTCGAGGAAAAGCTATATCAGGAGCTCCTAGTATTAAAGGAACTAGTCAATTTCCAAAACCTCCAATTAAAATAGGTATAACTATAAAAAAAATTATTACAAAAGCATGTGCTGTTACAATTACATTAAAAATTTGATCATCCCCAATTAAAGCACCAGGTTGACCTAATTCTGCTCGAATTAATAGTCTTAAGGATGTCCCGACTATTCCTGACCATGCTCCAAAAATAAAATATAAAGTTCCAATATCTTTATGATTTGTTGAAAAAAGCCATTTTCGCAATGGATAAAATGGCTGAAATTTAGGCATTAAACTGTAAATTTAATTATGAGATATAATCTCTTTTATCAATTTTGAGCTTTATAGTCAATTATGATATTAGACTGCAATTCTAAAGGAGTATTCTTATACTAAGGCTTAAAGATAATTCTTTATTGATAATTTTGAAGACTACTAGTTTAATTAACTTAAAACCTTCTTAAAAGATGTTAAATACTAGAGTGATTAAAAATAATCCTGCAATTGAAAAAAATGATAAAACAAGCATATAGTAATTTAAATTATTTTGATTTAACTGAAAAGTTCATTTCAGTTCAGAATTTGCTATTATGAATGAAGAATAAGTAACTCGTAAATAAAAATACAACGTGATTAAAGTTATTGTTACTATAATTGAAATTAGAAAAATATGATTTCTTTCTACTAAATTTTGAATAATAATTCATTTTGGTAAAAATCCTAAGAAAGGGGGAAGACCTCCTAAAGATAGTAAAGAAATTATTAAACAAAATTTAACAAGAGAAGAATTAGAAAGAGAAAATATTTGATTTAAATGAAATATTTTAAATGAATTAAATAAAAAAATAATTGATAAAGATAAAAATGAATATAAAATAAAATATATAAGAAATAAATTTTCTCCTGTAATTAAAGCTGCTAATATTCAACCAATATGATTGATTGAGGAGTAAGCTATTAATTTTCGAAGGGAAGTTTGATTTAATCCTCCTAAAGAGCCTACTATTACTGATATAATGATAATTATAAAAATAATATTTTTTTCTCAACAGTAAGAAATTAATATTAAAGGAGCAATTTTCTGTCATGTTATTAATATAAATCTATTTATTCAATTTAATCCTTCTATTACTCCAGGGAATCAAAAATGGAAAGGGGCTGCTCCTATTTTTAATAAAAGAGAAGAGTTAACTATTAAATTAATAATATAATTGCTTTCTGGGAAGTAAAAAGCAAAAAAATTATTTTGATTTAATAAAATAACTGAAAATAAAAGAGTTGATGACGCTAAAGCTTGTGTTAAAAAATATTTTAAAGAAGCTTCTGTAGCTATTAAATTATTTGAATTAGTTATTAAAGGAATAAACGATAATAAATTAATTTCTAAACCTATTCATGCTCCTATTCAAGAGTTTGAAGAGATTGAAATTAAGGTTCCTCTAATTAAAATTGAAAAAAATAAAAATTTAGAGGGGTTTAAAAACATTAAAAAGAAGAAGATTTGTGACTTCTATAATTAGGGTATGAACCTAATAGCTTTATTAGCTTATCTTTTTTAAAAATTATATTTTAGTGTAAGATGCACGAAAGTTTTTGATTCTTTAAGAAATAGTTTAATTCTGTTAAATATAATGAAGGTAAAAGTTAATTTTACTTTATTTACCCTATCAAGGTAATCCTTTAGTCAGGCACTTCATT